GATATGGCTTTTTGAGGACAATGAGGATTCCAAGATGCTGCTTCTCCATTAATAGAACAGCTAATTTTTTTTCATGATCATGCAATATTAATTTTAATTATAATTATTAGACTTTTAATATACGCCGCAATTTCTTTAATCTCCAATAAAATAACCTCTCGATTTACTTTAGAGAGACAAATAATTGAAACCATTTGAACAATTTTACCAGCTATTATCTTAATTTTCCTAGCACTTCCGTCCTTACGCTTATTATATTTGTTAGATGAAGTAGAATCACCAATATTAACTATTAAAGCTATTGGACATCAATGATACTGAAGATACGAATATTCTGATTTTTTAAATCTAGAATTTGATTCTTATATAATCCCTTTAGAAGACTTAAATAGAGGAGATTATCGATTATTAGAAGTGGACCACCGAAGAGTTGTTCCTATAAATATGAAAATTCGTGTTTTAGTTACTGCAGCAGATGTTTTACATTCTTGAACAGTTCCTTCACTAGGGGTTAAAGCAGACGCGGTTCCTGGCCGACTAAATCAGTTAAGATTTTTTTCCAAAATACCGGGAGTATTTTATGGACAATGTTCTGAAATTTGCGGAGCTAACCACTCCTTTATACCTATTGTTCTAGAAGTAGTTAACACCGAATCTTTTATCAATTGAGTTTTAAGTTCTACATCTTAAATAAAGAAATTAGTTAAATTATAATAAAAATTTGTCAAATTTTAGTTACTTGATAAAGTATTTCTTTATGCCACAATTAGCCCCTTTAAACTGAATTTTTTTAATATTATTTTTCTGATTGATAGTAATAGCCGTTAGAATTATATTTTGATGAATAAAAGATAAAAAATTTAAAATTTCAACTGATAATAAAAAAAAATCTTCTAGAAAACAATGAACTTGATAATTATTTAAAATGCTAATAGATATTTTTTCCAGATTTGATGAACAAAATTTTACAATTCTGTCTAAATTTCCCTTTATCTGAACTATCGGCTCCCTCCCTCTTTTGGTTTTACAAAGTCAATATTGACTGAGATTTTCTCGAATTTTAATAATAATTTTTAAACCTAAATCTTTTATAGTAACCCAAATCCTACGAACCTCCGGAAAAAATTTAAATGGATTTATCAATATTATGAGCGGAATCTTTCTAATATTAATTTTTATTAATATTTTAGGTTTACTACCCTATGTTTTTAGATTATCAAGACATCTAACTTTTGCTTTTTCTTTTGGAGCCCCTTTATGACTTTCATTAATTTTGTCCGGAATTTTTTTTAATTTTTCTAGAGTAATTTCCCATCTGTTACCACAAGGGGCTCCAATTTTTTTAAGTCCCTTTTTAGTTTTAGTTGAGACAGTGAGAATCTCCGTTCGTCCTATTACCCTGTCTATCCGTCTAGTAGCAAATATAAGAGCAGGTCATATTATTTTAGGTTTAGTAGGAGCCTACTTAAGTGTTAGAATTTTTATTTATTCATTTTTTATTATTATAATTTTAATTGCAGTAGAAATCTTTTACTTTATATTTGAAATTGGTGTTAGTTTAATCCAAGCATACATTTTTTCTTTACTAATTACACTTTATTCAGAAGACCATCCAATATATTATACATAAAAATTTTAAAATCTATAATTACTGATTGTAGTTAAACCTAACTCCTTAACAACTTCACTGCCATGCTCTTTATAAGCTATACAATCTTAGTTAAATAAAAAGATAAATCTAGGAATAAAAAAAATTCCCAATAACCTAAGACCTAACAACGAATTAAATAGATTTTTTTGGTTATACTGATTTTTCTTAGAAGAAAATGATAAAATTCTAATTAACCCCTCTCCTCCTAAAATTTCCAACCAATTTGAATCTAAAACCTTAAATAATAGAAAGGATAACCTTAGCGTTTTTAAACTAACAAAATTATTACTCAAAATTCTTATAAATCATATATAAGAAAAAAAATCAAAATAAACTCTCTTTTTCTTAATTTTTATAATATTAAATAATAAAAAGGAAATTAAACCTCTTCTTAATACAATAAATAAAGTTAAAAGCTTATCAAATAAATTTAAAAAAGGAGAACAAACTGGGGATAACAACACTCAAGATAATACACTACCACCAAAAATCGCTCCTATTGTTAAAATTAAAATAGGTAAAATAATATAAAAATCTTCATCACTAGAACAAATAAAAACAGGCTGAGTTATATTATTTCAAAAAATATGAACAGAAAGGCGAACAGAATACGCTACAGTAAGTGATGTAGCTAAAAAAACCAAAATTCCTAAAAATAAATTTATTTGGTTAAGAATTATTATTTCAATAATAAAATCTTTTCTATAAAATCCTGCAAAGAAAGGAACGCCACATAAAGCTAAATTAGCAATATTAAAACAAGTCCTAGAAACAGGAAGTTGAATCCAAAGTTGTCTTATTTTTCGTACATCTTGATTATTAAAGTGGAGATGAATAATCCCTCCTGCACATAAAAATAATAAAGCCTTAAACAAAGCATGAGTAAATAAATGTATTAAAGCAAAGATAGGAAGACCTAAACCAATACTAAATATTATAACCCCTAGTTGACTGAGAGTAGAAAGTGCAATAACTTTTTTTAAATCTATTTCATAATTCGCTGCAATCCCCGCTATCAATATAGTTATAACAGAAATACTTAAAATAAAAGGCTTAAATAATCATAAGGTATCTAAAAAATAAAAAAAACGAACTAACAAAAATACCCCTGCTGTTACTAATGTGGAAGAATGGACTAAAGCTGAAACTGGAGTAGGAGCTGCTATGGCGGCTGGCAACCACCTACAAAAAGGAATCTGAGCACTTTTAGTCATTCCCGCAATTACAATTATTATAATTCTAAAATTACAAAAATTAAAATCCCACATAAAAGCTCTATCTCAATGTCCTTGTCTAAATATCCAGCCAACCCTTATTAAAATACCCACATCTCCAATTCGATTTATAAAAGCAGTTATTAATCCGGCTCCTAATGATTTGTAATTCTGGTAGTAAATAACTAAACAAAAGGAAACTAGTCCTAGTCCATCCCATCCTAGTAATAAAGAAACTAAATTAGGAATAAAAATCAAAAAATTTATAGATAACACAAAAAGCATAACAATAAAAATAAATCGAGAAATAAAAATATCTCCGGATATATAGCTCATAGAAAAAATTATTACACAAAAAGAGATAAAACAAACAATAAATCTAAATATTGTTCTTCTCCAATCAAAAATAATAGGAATATTAATATTAACAGAATGCACTTCAAAAAAAACTATCTCTAAAAGAACACTTTTGTTATAATAAATTAAAAATATCCTATAATTTAACATTAATATAAATCATCTTATTAAAAAAATAGAAGCTATTGACCCTGCTTTTTTGTAAAACTTCACTGTTAACTAAGAAAATCTTATCTTTAGAATCACAATCTAATATTTTTATAAACTAAGTTAACAGTAGATTATATCTCTAACAACCAAAAGAAGCTGAGCAGGAACCCAGTGTATAAAAATTACTAAATAATTAATAGATTTTAATCTTCCAAAAGGACTAATAAAATTAGAAATATTACCATGCTGAGTCCTCGTATAAAGAAATAATCTATATACCGCCACTAAAAATCTTATGATTCTTAAAGGAAAAAAAAATATAAAAGAAACTGATAAAATTGAAACAATTAGTCTAACCTCCCTCAATAAATTCATAGAAGGAGGAGCAGCTATATTAATAGAACATAACAAAAACATGCATAATCTTAACCTTGGTAAAATAGTAATAAATCCCTTAGAAATCAAAATACTACGAGACCCAGATTTTTCATATAACACATTTGCAATATAGAATAACCCTGAAGAAGAAAAGGCATGCCCCACTATTATTAACACACCTCCAGTTATTCCTCATAACCTTCTAGTAAAAAGACCAGCTACTATAATACCTATATGTCCCACAGAAGAATATGCAATTAATCTTTTTATGTCTACTTGACGAATACAAATTATACTTCTAAGTAATCCTCCAACCAAAGCTAAAGATATAAAAAAAATAAAAATTTTTATATTAATAATAAAAACTAAATTAACTATTCGTAATAAACCATAACCACCCAATTTTAATAATAAGGCAGCTAAAATTATTGACCCCGCTACTGGAGCTTCGACATGAGCCTTAGGTAACCATAAGTGAACTGAAAAGATAGGTAATTTGATTAAAAATGCAAATATTAAAAAAAACCATCAGACAGAAAATCTCAAATCTCTATTAAAATGTGGAAAACTTCACCTCAAAAAAAATCTCAAATGCCCGTTAATTCTATAAATATAAATAAAATTAATTAATAAAGGAAGAGCCCCTATAACAGTATAAATAATTAAATATATCCTGGCTTGTAAACGCTCAGGCTGGTACCCCCAAATTAAAATTAAAATTAAAGTAGGAATTAACGACCTTTCAAAAAAAATATAAAGTAAAAACAAATTTTTTTGAACAAATATTAAAATAATAATTAAGTTAAGAAAAATAATCATATTGCAAAAAAAATTACTATTAAATTTGCTAAACAAAACTTTTATCCTTCTCAAAATTATTAAAGAAGAAACTCAGCACCTAAGTATAGCTAAAACAATAGATAAAGAATCTACAAATATCCCTAAAAATACCTTGGGTACCCCAAAAGAAGAATAAAAATAAAAAAGAATAAAAAAAAAGCCAATAAAAAGAATTCATCTTCTTATAAATCATTTAAACTTAAACTTTCCTAGATAAACTCTAGATAATAAAAATAAAATTATAGAAGCTAACACTTATGAATTGATATGGAAGAAACGTAGTCATTCCCATGTCTCCGAATTAATACTACCAACAACGACAGCCCAAGAGCAGCTTCACAAGCCATAAAAACCAGTAACACAAAAATCAGCAGCCTTTCACTTCTTATTTCTCCTGCTAAAGCAACAACAACTAAGAAAATCGACAATATAATTATTTCTAATGATAACAGAGCATTTAACAAATGCTTACGCTGAAGACAAAGCAACAAAAAAGAAATTATCCTTCTTAATGCTCCTAAACTAAATAAAGAATTTATAAATCTTATCATAGCTGCTAAAAAAGCTATTAGCGTTAGTCTTGTAAACTAAAGACAGAATAATTTATTCTTTTAGCAAACTATTAAGTGATTTGAACACTTCTGCTATGTTTTCAAAACATTGCTTTCCCAAGATATAGTTTAAGCTTCTTTACTAACAAAATAATCTGTTATTTTTTGTAAGAAAGGATTAACTAAGAAAAAAGAAAAATATATTATTGTTAAAATTTGGCCTAGAAGAATAAAAGGATCTTCAACAGGTTGCCTACCAATTCAGGTTAGTAACAAAAAGATACAAAAGAAAAATCAAAAACAAATCTGACTAAAAAAATAAAAACTTAAAGAACGCAAGATTCCTAAATGTAAAATAGGGACAAAAAACAAAACCACAATAGATATTAATAACCCTACTACTCCTCCTAATTTATTAGGAATTGAACGTAAAATAGCATAAGCAAACAAAAAATACCACTCAGGCTGGATGTGTACTGGGGTTACTAAAGGATTAGCAGGAATAAAATTTTCAGGATCTGTTAACAAATTAGGTTCAAGAAAAACAGTTATAAATAAAAAAAGACTTATTAATAGAAAACCAACTAAATCTTTTAGAATATAATAAGAATGAAGACTAACTTTCTCTCTATCACTATTTACCCCAAGCGGGTTATTAGACCCCGTTTCATGTAAAAATAACAAATGCAGAATTCTTGTTCCTAAAATAATAAAAGGAGCTAAATAATGAAAAGTAAAAAACCGAGTCAAGGTAGCATTATCTACTGCAAAACCTCCTCAAATTCATTCAACCACAGTTTTTCCAATATACGGAATCGCAGACACTAAATTAGTAATAACAGTAGCTCCCCAGAAAGACATTTGACCTCATGGTAAAACATACCCAATAAAAGCGGTTCCCATAGTTAAAAAGAATAAAATTACACCTAAATTTCAAGTGTGAACATTAACAAAAGACCCATAATATAACCCACGACCAATATGTAAATATAGACAAATAAAAAACCAAGAAGCACCATTAGCATGAGAAGCACGTATTACTCAACCATAATTTACATCACGACAGATATGTGCAACAGAAGAAAAAGCTAAGTCAACCCTAGTAGCATAGTGTATAGCCAAAAATAACCCTGTTACGATCTGTAATATTAGACATAACCCTAATAAGGATCCAAAATTCCATCAAACAGATAAATTAGAAGGAGAAGGTAAATCAATCAAAGAATGATTAACAATTTTTAAAATGGGGTGGTAAGTTCGTAGTGGCTTAAGCATACAACTTATTTAAAAGGACGTAAAGGTCCTTTATTAACAAAACAAATTTTTACAACACATAACAAAATCAATAATAAAATCAAAACTAACCCGATTAAACTTATAAAATTAAAAAAAGAAAATAATGAAGTCCCAAAACTTTGATGATAAACTTCTGGCACATAATTTCAAGGAGTAACAACAAAATTTAAACCAAAGAATTCAACTCTATTCAATAACAACACTCAAAATCTTGTTATAAAAAGAAAAAATTTTACAACTCCTTCAGACTTAAAAACTAAATTTGGAGTTAAAGCAGTTACATACGCAAATATTACAAGCATTCCACCAATATACACCAAAAATAAAATAAAACCAAACCAAGATTCAATAAAATAAAAAATACACAAACTCATAATTAACCTATTAATTAAAATCAATCCGCCTATTCTTAAAGGCTGAATAATAATAGGTAAAGTAAAAGTAATTCTTAAAACCAAACAAAAAAGCAATATTATAATCATATCTCAGATAGTAGTTTAAACAAAAATAATGACATTGGAAGTCAAAGATCAAAAAAATTTGTTATCTGATTTAATTAAATATAATCAAAAATTTAAAAGATACTCTTCATACTAAGATCATTAAAGCAACAGGTAAAAACCTTAATCAAGTTAATTTTATTAATAAATCATAACGTAAACGAGGAAATGTAGCTCGAACTCAAATAAACACAAACCCAATAAAAGTTCTTAATACCCAAAATCCAACCTCACTATATATTCCTTCCCTCCCACCAAAAAAAAATAAGGAAGTAATTATACTTATAAATAAAATGCTAGCATACTCAGCCAAAAAAATTAAAGCAAACAACCCTCCACCATATTCAATATTAAACCCAGATACTAATTCAGATTCTCCTTCAGCAAAATCAAAAGGAGCTCGATTAGTCTCTGCAATCGACGCGACAATCCATATCAAAAAAATTGGAAATAAAATAATAATATTTCAAAACTCAAATTGAAAAAATACAATTTGTTTTAAGCTAAAGCTTCCTCTTAAACAAATAACAGATAATAAAATTAAAAACAAGCTAACTTCATAAGAAATAGTCTGAGCAACTGCCCGTAAAGCTCCCAGTAAAGAATATTTAGAGTTAGAAGCCCACCCTCTAATTATTGTACCGTAAACATTTAGCGCCGAAACACAAAGAAAAAACAAAACCCCTATTTTAAATCTTCACACCGAAAATCTTCTTCAATACAAAGACCATAAACACAAAGATAGAATTAATCTTAATGCTGGAGCCAAATAATAAGGAACTTTATTAGAAGTTTGAATTTTTCTTTCCTCTTTCAAAAACAACTTTAAAGCATCAGCTAAAGGCTGAATTAAACCAAGGTAACCAACCTTATTGGGTCCTTTACGACTCTGCATATAGCTTAACCCTTTCCGTTCCAACAGAGTAAAAAAAGCAACTGCTAACAGTACACAAACATAAGAAATAATAATCCAAAAAATAGAAACACCCATAATTAAAGGAGTATAAACTCATATATAAAACTTAACTTTATTGCACTAATATCTGCCACTTTAATTAATATCAAATGAAATTTCTATTTCATATAATAATTCTAAATTATTCGCACTAATTTTGCTAATTTGATAAATTTAAAAAAATTTATTTAAATTGGTCCTTTCGTACTAAATTTAAAAAATTTTATATTTCAAAGATAGAAACCAACCTGGCTTACACCGGTTTGAACTCAGATCATGTAGAAGTTTAAAGGGCGAACAGACCTCCTAATTAAGTATCTCCACCTAATAGGTTTTCTAATCCAACATCGAGGTCGCAAACTTTTTTTTCAATTCGAACTTTCCAAAAAAATTACGCTGTTATCCCTGCGGTAACTAATCTTATGATCATTAAACTAATGGCTCTAATAATATATAAATTACTATAATAAAAAGAAGCTAAATCAATTCTTCTGTCACCCCAACAAAATTTTATATATGAAAAACTATTATTTCTAAAACAAATTAATTTCAGTTTAATCTCAAGTTCGACAGGGTCTTTTCGTCTTTTGAATTTATTTAAGCTTCTGCACTTAAAAATTAATTTCTAAATAATATAAAAGAGACAGCTAAATTTACGTCAAACCATTCATACAAGCCTCCAATTAAAAGGCAAATGATTATGCTACCTTAGCACAGTCAGGGTACTGCGGCCGTTTAAACTATTAATTCACTGGGCAGGTACGACTCTCTATTTAAAAATTACAAAGAGCGATGTTTTTGATAAACAGGCGAAATTTATATTTGCCGAGTTCCTTTTTTATATTTATATCTTTAAAATTTAATAAGTTTAAAATTTTAAAAACCAAAACTTTATACAAAAAAATACTAATTTTAACATAAACAATTACTATCACAATAATTCAAAATAAAAAAGAGATAAATAAGAAAATGATACCTAAAATCTTAATTTATATTTGTTATAAAACCATAATAATAATAGCAACTTTTAAGCCTATATTAATTTAAATAAAATATTTTATATTCTACTTATATTAGATTAACCTAACACAAAGAAAATTATAACAAAAATACAATAAAATTCAAAATGTATTTTATATTATAATTAGCACTTAAATGCCCTTCTCTCTTAACTAGCTATCAAAAAAATCGTCAGCATTTCACTACCACAATTAAATCAAAAACTAGTTATGCCACACTAGTCAAAGTTTAAATGTAACTCTTTTCCTTTCTAGAAAACATAATACAATATTATATCTCGTTAAACCATGATGCAAAAGGTACTAGATTTTAACTATACTATTATACATTATATTTTCCCCTTACGGTACTATTCTTACTTAAAATTCACTAGTGTTACTAATCAAAAAAACTTATTACATAATAACTAAAATTTTATAAGCATTTATTTAAAGTAAGCAGCTTAATGCTTTATTTTCAGTGTAAATGAAATACATTCATATATGTTATACCTTAAAGGAACAGCTTCAGCTACCCCTACTATGTTACGACTTATCTCTTATTAAAAGAGAGCGACGGGCGATATGTACACACTTTAGAGCTTTTTCATATTAGTATTCTAAACTAAAATTACTTCTAAGTCCTACTTTCATTTTATATTACAATAAAATTACAGTCTCCAAATAAAAATTGTAGCCCATCTCTTCTTTATTATAAGCTGCACTTTGACCTGACATAATAATAAATAATTTTAAAGCTAACTTCTACTCCCTTAAGCGTAAGCTGATGACGGCAGTACACAAACCATAAATAAAGTAAGGTTAAGCGCGGAATATCGATTATAGGACAGGCTCCCCTAGAAAGTTTTAAAGTACCGCCAAGTCTTTTAGATTTTAAGCTATTTATTGACTCGTAATACCCAGGTAAACAATTTACAATTTAAATAATGGGGTATCTAATCCCAGTCTTAATTTAAATTTTCATAGCCTCTAATTTCAGTTAACTTAGGATTACAATAATATCTACAAATTTTACCTATTAATATTATGAAAGTTAACCACTAAACTTATAACTATTTTTTACCGTTTTAATCTTAACTCAAGCCTTTTGTATAACCGCAGTTGCTGGCACAAATTTAACTAGCTTTAAAAATAATATCTAAAACAAAATTTCTTCCCTATTTAAACTCTTATACTGGTGTTGTAAATATTTTCGTCATAAATTTTTTTGATAAACATAACTTAAATTAAAAAAACTCTTTAAATCCTAATAAAAAAAGTTAATAATGTACAAACTCGCAAAACTACCATGTATTTTTATTAATTTCAGTTAAGTGTAAACCAAGACCAAATTTTCCTAGCAGAAGAGGTCTAACTCATATTTGGGGTATGAACCCACTAGCTTTATTAGCTTATTCTACTATTAAGCCTTAACACTTATTCATGTACCTATGAATCTGCAATTCACTATTGTTTTTCAACTATAAAGCCTGGTAAAAAGAAAATAAATTCTGTAGATGAAGCTACAATTCATTGCCTAAACTCGACCATTTCACCAAAACACGAAAAACAATTCATTGCGGGTTTTGAAGACCCGTAGTTTAATAACTTAGTGTCTTAAAAAGAAAAATAATTAATTTTTTCTTCAGAGATCAAAACTCTGTGGGCTCATACACTGCTTTTTAATAAAAAAATTTGACTATATAAATTCAATATTATCTTTAATTCAATTAAACTTGTTATGTGGAAAATAACTGTACACTTTATACTAAGATAATAAAGATAAATATTATATTATTCCATTTGGATGAAAACCAAATATGCTAAATTTACACTATTATCTTTTTTTATATTTATATTTATGTTTTTATTTATAATACATTAATAATATATCTATGATATATTTATAATATATATATATATATATATATATATATATATATATATATATATTATAAATATATTATGTATATATTAATACAATCAAAAAGTGTTAGCAACGAATAATAAACTAGAAATGATTCGAAATCCATTCCATTTAGTAGAATTTAGACCTTGACCTATTGTAGGATCAATAGGAGCTTTCTCTCTAACCGTTGGACTAGCTGCGTGATTTCACGGATACTCAATAATCTTATATATAATAGGAATTCTATTAATTTTATTAACAATAATCCAATGATGACGAGACGTAATTCGTGAATCAACATTTCAAGGATACCACACTTTAAAAGTAACCCAAGGATTACGCTGAGGAATAATTTTATTTATTACCTCTGAAGTTTTGTTCTTTTTTGCTTTTTTCTGAGCCTACTTCCACTCTAGTCTTGCCCCAACCCCTGAAATTGGGTTGAATTGACCCCCTAGAGGAATTGTACCACTAAATCCCTTTCAGGTTCCATTATTAAATACAGCTGTTCTATTAGCCTCGGGTGTTAGAGTAACATGAGCCCACCACAGTTTAATAGAGGGAGACCGTAACAAAACAATCCAAGCTTTAGTAGTTACTGTTCTTTTAGGAATTTATTTCACATTTTTACAAGGAGGAGAGTACATAGAAACAACTTTTACAATTGCAGACAGATGTTATGGATCAACCTTTTTTGTTGCTACTGGATTTCACGGCTTACATGTTTTAATCGGAAGATCTTTCTTAACAGTAATTTTAATTCGAAGAATTAATTTCCACTTTTCTAAAAATCATCATTTTGGTTTCGAAGCAGCTGCATGATATTGACATTTTGTAGATGTCGTTTGGTTATTTCTATATATTTCTATTTACTGATGAGGATCATAAATTAATCTAAGTAACCTAAGTTTTAAGGTACTAAACTTTTAATTTAGTCATGATATATTTATCCTTAGGAATAATACTTTAAATAAAAGATTTGATTTGCAATTAAAAAATAGGTATATTCCTTTATTCCAAAAATTTTAATCTTAAAATAGACCACTCTAACTATGATTTCGGCTCATATTCAAACAATTGAAATATTGTTTTAAGATTCTTGAATAGAAGCTCTGAGAAGCATTTAGCTGTTAACTAAAAAGGAATAATTGTTATTATCTATTCAGGTATTACGCCGGATGAACGGATTACATTGATGTTGTAAAAAATAAGATTGTTTCTTTAATACCTAAATATGAATCTACTAATAATATCTATTAGCTTTGCCTTTATTTTAAGAATAATTTTATCATACATTGCTTTATTTTTAACGAAAAAAAAAATAATAAATCGTGAAAAGAGATCCCCATTTGAGTGCGGATTTGATCCTAAGAATTCTTCGCGGATCCCATTCTCTATACGATTTTTTCTAATTACGGTAATTTTTTTGGTGTTTGATGTAGAAATTGTTTTATTACTACCTTATTTATTATCCTCTAATTGTAGATCTGATGGATTTTCTTTAATCAATAGAATTCTCGTAATTTTTATTCTTACAGTCGGGACTCTATACGAATGGTCAGAAGGAAGATTATATTGAACTATAAGTTAAAAATAGTCTAGGACAAATTATTGCTGCTAACTATAATTTAAGTGGTTCAATTCCATTTTATTTTTTAAGTTGTTAAATTTTCCATTTGTAAGATTGTTTATTTTTATTTTATTTTTTAGAAGTTTATTTTCCCTATCTTCTGTTCATTGATTTGGAGTATGACTTGGCCTAGAACTAAATTTAATTAGATTTATTCCATTAATAGTTCAGTTTGGAAAAACAGAAGAAATTGAATCTGCAACTAAATATTTTTTAACACAAGCAGCTGCTTCTGCTATATTACTTTTCTCTAGATTAATTATATTTTGAAAAGAAGGAAATTGAGAATTAATAAGAAATAGAAGATTAACTTCTAGAAATTTAATTTTATTTAGTTTAATAATAAAACTAGGGGCTGCCCCTTTTCATTTCTGGGTTCCGAGAGTAGTTAGAGGCCTTTCATGGAGAATAAACACACTACTTTTAACTTGACAAAAAATCATTCCCTTATTTAGAATTTCTGTTTTTTTTTCAATCAATAAAGAAATTTTATTATTATTAATTTTTTTATCCAGCATGATTGGGGGTATCGGAGGATTAAACCAAACATCAATTCGCAGCCTTATGGCGTACTCTTCAATTCTTCATTTAGGGTGAATAGTAGCTGCCTCTACTATTAGAACTGAAATTTGTTGTTCATATTTTTTTATTTACAGGTTTGTTTTAATTTCTACCTTTAGAAAAATAATAATCCAGGAGACTAAAAATAGAAAACAATTTTTTAATATTTTAATATGAAAAAACTTTTCCCGAATTTATCTATTTTCAATAATTATATCTATAGGAGGAATACCCCCAATGTTGGGATTTTTTGGGAAATGAATAATTTTAACTAGGCTAGTTATAGCAAAAATATATTTGGTATCTTGTTTTCTAATTGTAGGGTCAATGATTAGCTTATATTATTATTTAAATTTAAGATTTTCAGTCATTATAAGTTACCAGATGGGATGAAAAACTACCTTTAGCCCAAAAGTTGAAATATTTTTAGTAATTATATTAAGAATAAACTTCAGAGGATTATTATTAATTTTTTATCTTAATAGTTACATATAATATGCGATGATTTTTTTCAACAAATCATAAAGATATTGGTACTTTATATATTTTATTCGGAATTTGAGCCGGTTTAGTTGGTACTGCCTTAAGTCTTTTAATCCGAGCAGAATTAGGACAACCCGGAGCTTTACTTGGAGATGATCAATTATATAATGTTATTGTTACAGCTCATGCCTTTGTTATAATCTTTTTTTTAGTTATACCTATAATAATTGGAGGATTTGGAAATTGACTGGTTCCTTTAATACTAGGTGCGCCTGACATAGCATTCCCACGATTAAATAACATAAGATTTTGGTTGTTGCCTCCCGCTTTATGCTTGTTATTAGGTTCCGCTGCTGTGGAAAGAGGAGCAGGAACGGGTTGGACTGTTTATCCTCCTTTAGCAAGTAATATTGCTCATGCAGGAGGCTCTGTAGATTTAGCAATTTTTTCTCTTCATCTAGCAGGTGTTTCTTCAATTTTAGGAGCTGTTAATTTTATTACAACTGTGTTTAATATACGATGAAGAGGAATACAGCTAGAACGTTTACCTCTATTTGTATGATCTGTAAAAATTACAGCAATTTTATTACTTCTTTCTCTACCAGTATTAGCAGGAGGAATCACTATACTTCTAACTGATCGGAATTTTAATACTTCCTTCTTTGATCCTGCGGGAGGGGGAGATCCTATTTTATATCAACATTTATTTTGATTCTTTGGTCATCCAGAAGTATATATTTTAATTCTACCAGGATTTGGAATAATTTCTCATATTGTGATACATTACGCTTCTAAGAAAGAAACTTTTGGAACATTAGGAATAATTTATGCTATACTTGCTATTGGATTATTAGGCTTTATTGTATGAGCACACCACATATTTGTAGTAGGAATAGACGTAGACACACGAGCTTATTTTACAGCCGCTACTATAATTATTGCAGTTCCTACAGGAATTAAAATTTTTAGATGACTAGCAACAGTCCATGGATCTCGGATTAAATATGAAAGAGCAATACTTTGAGCATTAGGATTTATTTTTCTGTTTACTGTTGGTGGTTTAACTGGAATTATTCTATCTAATTCATCTTTAGATATTATGTTACATGATAGTTATTATGTAGTAGCTCATTTTCATTATGTTTTATCTATAGGAGCTGTTTTTGCCTTATTTGGTGCTTTTAATTATTGATACCCTTTAATAACTGGTCTAGTTCTCCATGAACGTTGAACAAAATCCCATTTTTTTATTATGTTTATTGGAGTAAACTTAACTTTTTTTCCTCAACATTTTTTAGGATTAAGAGGAATACCTCGACGATACTCAGATTATCCTGATTCATACGTTAAATGAAATGTAATCTCATCAATTGGATCTTTAATTTCTTTCGTTGCAGTTTTATTTTTTATATTCATTGTTTGAGAAAGTTTAGTTTCTCAACGAGGAGTAATTTGAAGTAGACATTTAAGTACAGCTCTAGAATGAAATAACAATGTTCCATTAGATTTTCATGGTAGAAACGAAACCGGAGCAATTATTATAAATACAAATTAA